CATTTTTGATTACGAAAAAAAAGATACATTGCATTAGTTCACGAAACATTACAAGAATTCTATCTCTCTAAAAAAAATCTTTTTTGTAGTGCAAGTTAATTCTTTCGAGTTTATTTTTTTGTTCCTATTCTCCTTTCTCATAAAAAGGTACTTTAAGTAAAGGATTACTTCGTTCTTGATAGTTATTTACTTAATCGGTGGATAGGAAAATACTCTGGATCGGAATCGTGGGGAGTACTCCTTCATCATTTCTACCAACATAAAGCCCCAATTAGAATCCCTTTTATGCTATGCAGTATGAACAGAAAAATCCTGTTGAATAACTTACATAATCTCTATTACGAATCCTTTGTGTACCTTGGTGTTCCTAACTATCCACCCTTTTTGTGGTCAAAAGGACCCCCCGCTCATTAGGGTAATACATGTCTGTTAATAGCTAGTAAAATCCCTAGATAGTTGCTCCTTTTGAACCCGCTTCAAGTCATGATGACTAATCACTCAATCTTGGGGTAAATAGTATATAATGCTTGTGTTTACTTTCACTTAACACTTGTACATAGGAAATGAGACTGAATCTTTTTACTGCAAAGTAAGAAACTGTTTTTTTCACTCATATAACTATCTGGTTTAGTTCATCAACCCGAATGATGAATAAAAAATAAAAAGTTATATTCAACTCATGAAATTTCCTTCCTAGAAAGAAAAGACATAGAGGAAATTTTATGTCTTAACGAATCACACGTAGAGATATTGATAACACACATAGAGTTAATGGTATTTCATAACTAATTGATTGAGCAGCAGCCCGTAAACCACCTAAAAAGGAATATTTATTATTTGATCCATAACCTGACATAAGAAGGCCCACGGGAGCAATACTTGAAATGGCAATCCATAAAAAAACACCAATACTTAAATCGGCTAGAACAAGGCGATATCCAAAAGGAATTACTAAAGAACTTAGTAGAATTGATGTGACTGCTATGGATGGTCCGATACTGAATAAACGAGTATCTCCTCTTGATGGAAGAAGATTCTCTTTGAAAAGTAATTTTGTACCATCTGCTAAAGCTTGAAGAATTCCCAAAGGCCCGGCGTATTCAGGGCCAATACGTTGTTGTATCCCCGCAGATATTTCTCTTTCTAACCAAACAATTACTAGTACACCTATTGTGATTCCTAATACAGGAGTAAAAATAGGGACAAGCATCCATATGATCTCATATACCTCTTTTAAGGATTCCAATCTAAAAAAAGAATTGATAGCTTGTACTTCTGTTGTATCTATTATCATTTTAACGATCAACTTCTCCCATAATGATATCTATGCTACCTAGTATTGTCATAATATCAGCCAATTTCATTCTTTTAACTAATTGAGGAAGGATTTGCAAATTGATAAAACCCGGTGGTCGGATTTTCCATCTCCAAGGAAAAACACCCTTATCTCCTATCAGAAAAATTCCTAATTCTCCTTTTGGGGCTTCGACTCTCACATAAAGTTCTTGTTTTGACAATTCAAAAGTAGGAGAAGGTTTTTTACTGATAAATCGATAGTCAAAATCATTCCATTCGGGATCCCATACTTTATCAAAGCGCCGGATTTCTAAATTCTCATAGGGCCCCCCCGGAATTCCTTCTAAAGCTTGTTGAATAATTTTTATTGATTCTGTCATTTCACCGATTCGTACTAAATAACGAGCTAATGAATCCCCTTCCTTTTGCCATTGAACTCCCCAATCAAATTCATCGTAAGACTCATAATGATCAACCTTTCGAAGATCCCATTGTATTCCGGAAGCTCGTAGCATTGGTCCCGATAAACCCCAATTAATTGCCTCCTCTCCGCCAATAATGCCTACTCCCTCAACTCGCTCTAAAAAAATAGGATTCCGTGTAATAAGCCTTTGATATTCAGTAACTCTTGTTAAAAAATAATCACAAAAATCCAAACATTTATCTACCCAGCCATAAGGTAAATCAGCAGCGACTCCTCCAATACGAAAATAATTATGCATCATTCGCATACCGGTAGCAGCTTCGAATAGGTCATATATCAATTCTCTTTCTCGAAAAATATAGAAGAAAGGGGTCTGTGCGCCAATATCTGCCATAAAAGGGCCAAGCCATAACAAATGCGAAGCTATACGACTTAACTCTAACATAATGACTCTGATATAGCTGGCCCTTTTAGGCACTTGAATATTGCCTAACTGCTCTGGTGCATTTACAGTTATTGCTTCAGTGAACATAGTAGCTAAATAATCCCAACGTGTTACATAAGGTAAATATTGTATAATTGTTCGGTTTTCCGCAATTTTTTCCATTCCTCTATGTAAATAACCCAATATCGGTTCACAGTCAATAACATCTTCACCATCTAGAGTAACAATGAGTCGAAGAACACCGTGCATTGATGGGTGCTGAGGGCCCATATTGACTATCATAAGGTCATTTCGTGTAGCTGGTGCAGTCATAGGTTTTTTCCCGATTCATTCTTCCATGAATTGCTGAAAGTGAAAAGAGGTTCATCAAAATTTAAGCGAAAATTCAAAACGACTCTTAAAATTAATTATTTTTTGTTTCTCGAATCTCCAACTGTCCGATTAATTCTTTATAACGTACTCTATTTTTTTTTGACAAATAGGCGAGCAGCCGTTGACGTTTTCCTAGAATTTTACGCAGACCTCTCTGAGATAAATAGTCTTTTTTGTGCAATTCCAAATGTGAAGTAAGTCTCCGTATCCTATTGGTGAAACTCACTACTTGAAATTCAACAGACCCCTTGTTGTCTTCGTTTTCCTCTTTCAAAATAATTGCACTGAATGGATTTTTTATCATAAAAAAAGCTCCTTCTACCCTTTAATTTACATATAAAATATTTTATTTGATCAGTAATAATAATATTAGTCATTTTAATGTAGTAATTAGTATACACAAGAATTTTAATTTTAGTTGGACAGGGATAAAAAAGTAGATGGTACGTTTTTACACTTACAACGTCAAATAATTTAGACCGAAAATTCGGAATATTCCATATATTCGTTTATTTTATAGATTTTATCCAAACAAATTGATACGTCATTGACTTAGTATTAAATAAAAAATATCTAATATTAGACTAGGACGTAAGACAGGGCATATGTGCATCTGTTTGCTTTTCTATATGGTACAGAATATATAGGAAAAATGTACCATCAACCAATTTTTAATTGTGGATATATTCTTAACAAACTAAAACGGCTTCCATTATTGGTATTAAACCAATATCTATTCATACAAGCTAAGTCTTCTAATCGATAATTAGGCCAAAGAAATAACTTTAATTTAATTAAGTCATTTTTATCTCTATCAAGATGCTTTTTTTGATCCAAAAAAGGATTCCTGTTTTTTATGTTCTTTTTGTTACAAAATACTCGATTTTTATCCACACTATTTATATTCTTTGAGTTGAAAGAAATTAGAATTCTCAATTCTCTACGACGTCTAGATGATAAAATCTTTTCAGGAACGATAAAATCATAATGTTTTTTGTCTCTCTTTCGAATTATTATTTGATATCTTGGGATAGATTCATCCAATTTATTTTTATTGATATATCTTTGTTCTCGATATCTTTGAGGAGTTTGGTACTTACTTTTATGAACCAACGATATACCTACGGTTTGATATATAATAAAGTATCCGTCGTTTTTTACAGACAAACGAATGGGATCGATAAAAAATATCCCCTTTTTATTCAATTCTATAGGAGTCAATTTTTTTCGAATCACCATTATATCCAGATTTATTTCTTTCCTTTGAATAGACGATATAGTAGTATCTCTTGGATTTATCAGTCCAAGCAAGTAACAATATATCTTGATATTATTGATCATTCTTTCAGTTAAATTCGGAATTAAACCATCGTCTATTATCCATTGAAAAAGCAAATAGTGTTTCCGTAAGAAAATTATTTCTGGTCTCATCTTATTTCGGATCTTATATTGTTTTTTCATTTTATCTTGGTTTTGTGAATATGATCCAAGGCCTCTTCGGCCCGCGGGTTCTTTTTCTTCTTGATTTCGATTCATTAATTCAGAATTTCTTTTTTCATTCGATGGTCTAAAAAAATGGAATTTTTTCTTTTCATTGATGTTTTTCTTTTTATTTAAATTTAAAAGAAGTAATTTGCTTGGTATAATCCATGGTTTTTTTTTGTATACATTATAAAGTGGCACAAATTCTGGGAAGAACGGAAGTTTCAGATTTGTCGATATTGGGTTTAGGATTTCTTCATTCAGTTCCATCCAATCAAAAAAGAGTTTCTTGTCATTGATTGGATTTATTTCTAAATCTTGATGAATCATCAGATAAAAAATATTGTTTTTATACATTTTATCAATTTTTTTGTAATTCTTACTTCCAAGCTTAGTATTTATATTACTGCTATAATCCATTTTGGTCCAGGCCTCAATATCTATTTTTTGTCTTAGAAAAAAATTGAGAATTGTCCAATCAAAATATTTTCTATCTGGATTTTTTTGCATATACAAAATATCGCCCTTTTCTAGATAATGATTGATAGGAATTTCCTCCAGGCTTTCAAATAAATTTTGTTTATAATTGTTGTAATTAAAAGTAATTTTTTGGTTGTTATTTAATTCTGATGGTGATCCATAAATAATATATGAGGACTTCTTAATTTCATAATTAATAGATTTATGTGATAAAAGATTATATATATAGTATTTTGGAAAATTATCTTTTTGGTTTGGTAATGGATATACTTTAAAATCCTTTTGTTTTTTGTGATAAAGTAATCGATCTTTTTCATACGAATTCCATTTTGTTAAATCTTTATTTTGGGTAATACCACCTTCATTTATTGTAGTTCGCCATTTTTGTGGTATTAATTCAAACCATCTAATCTGAGATAAATTGTATTGATAATGACCTCTTAACCAGTTTTTCCATTGATTCGTTTCAGAACTTGAAAGTTTTGTATGTCTTAATTCGGAATGAAATATTCCTTGTGTTACAAAATAATTTTTTATTGCAGTCTTAAGAAAAACGGGAGTTCCATGATACTCAAAAATAGATCTTAACTTATACAAATTAATAACGTGGGTTTGTGATAATTTGTAAAATACATATGCTTGTGATAAAGAGGATAAGTCAAAAAAAAGATGTGAATTCCTCTTACTATTCTTAATATTGTAAAGTTCACTTTTTAGAGTCGAAATAAAGTTAATTTCTTTTTTGTTTTTTATTTCTTGGTTTGTTTTATTATTGTAAATGTATTTATCAAAACAAAAATTTCTTGATTCAAGAACTAGTTGTGTAGGAATTCTAGCAATATGAATGATACATAGAAAGATATCGATGTATATTCTTTTAATGAAAATTTTTATAAACAAATCTAATTTATAGATTAATCGATTTCTTCTTTTTTTTATTTTTAATATTTTCCAAAAAATTTTTGTTGATTTTTCTTTTCCATTATAACTATAACTTGTTTTGTTAGGACTACTTCTTTTCTTGGTGTTGCTGTTTTTTTCTTTTGTAAGACTCTTTGTTTTCTTTCTGATTGTGCTTGTTCTATCAGCCAGATTTTTAATTTTTTTTTCTCTCAGTGAATAATTTGTATTATCTGTAGATTTAATTTTTCTAAACGAGTCGTGAATTATCTGATTCCTAATTATAGAATATTTTTTTTGGTTAGTTTCGCTGGATTCATACACCTTTCTCAATATAAATAATCGAGTTGGATGTACTTTTAAGAGTTCTTTTTTTATTTTTTTTATAAACAGAAATAAAACGTTTTTGATAACCACCCTTTTTGGTTCTTTTGAATCTTGTAGAAAATTTTTTGTTCTTTCTTTTAAAACGCTTAGAACCCGAAAATAATTATTTTTCGTTTTTCGAATTTTTTTTTTAAGTTCTTTAAAAATAGGTTTAAAAAAGGAAGTTTTGGGGGGGACAGAACCAAAGGGAAGGGTAGTTTGCGTTCCCCAAGCCGTTAAAAAAGAAAACTTTTGTTGTTCTTTCTTTAGATCTTTATAAGAAGAAAAATAGGGCCTCAATTTGGATCTGTGCCAAGGTTTCAAATAAAAAGGAAATACTATTTTTATCTGAATACCATCTTTAAACCAATTTCTGGGAAGTTCGAGTTCTGATACTTGAACACCATTATAGGTACATATAATATGCTTTTCTCTATTCCACTCATCGAAGTCCTCAGCCCACTCAGGGGGTTGAGATAATAAAATACGCCCAATATTTTTAACTATTATCAATGAAGGTAATAAAATATATTTTCTAAAAATAGATTGAATTATTAAAATTAAACTTCTTGTTGCTTGTGGATATGGAACAAAATCCCAGGCTTCCGCGATTTTTATCCACGTTTTTTCCTTTATTTTGTTCTCTTCTTCTTCCTTTTGTCTTTTTTTTTGTTCCTCTGTATAATCTTTAAATTCTGATCCTTTACCCATCCAATTTCTAAAAAAAAATTTCATCTGTTCAGGGATATTAAAAGAAAAAAGGGGAAATTTTTTTATTCTGTCCAAAAAAAGGGGGGAATGCGCATTTGCTTGAAACAATTTCGAAATAAAAGTTTTACGCCTTTGAACACGCATAGAACCTTTGATGAATTCTCGACGAAAATCTGATTCTTCCGAATAGTCTCTAATAGACACCCAGTTTTTGACATTTGCTTTGCGACTACGTTTAGTAGGCCTATAAATTATTACACGATCCCTTTTTCTTGAACGTATATGATAATCCAACGGTAGGCCTTCATGAGCTGCGCCCGACAGGAATTCCAATTCGGTAATAAGTTTGTATGACCATCTAGGGACTTTTTTACTGATTTCTTTTATTACAAATTTTTGTTTTGTTTTTTGACCATTAGGGCTAGTTAGAATTGTATTCAATAAAAATTTGTAAAATTTGGCTCTTTTTTCTGAACCAATCCTTCCTTGTTCTTTTTCTGAAAATAAAGAGAGGCCCTTCCAATTTAAACTCGATCCCGATTCTCTATCAAATTTACTGATTAAAGTAAATAAATGACGATTTTCCGTTGAAAAAGTTTTTTTATCAAATCGGTCTATTTTCTGTTCAACCTCTTGGTAATCAGTATCAGGAAGAAGGAGACTATGAATCTTATTAATTTCCATTGTCTCTATGAAATTTTCTAACGAAATTTTATTTATGATTGAAGGTGAAATTTTTTTTTTGATTGTTCCCCGATATAACCCATTCAAAATGGGATCATACATTTTAGGCAAGTAATATTTTCTAGTCTTATCATTACACAATCTAGTACTTTTTTCGAGTATATCTAGAGAAAAAAATCCCGTATCTAGAGCCTCAATTCTATTTAAAAACTCGTTGTTTAAGTTGTTATTTTTGTGTTGGTTAGTATAAACCCAATGATTGTACAGTTCATCCGAAGAGAGTTTTTCTAGTGTGGGCAGGGACATCCTTCTTTGTATCATTTCTCCAAAAGTTGACAAG